AGGTTCATCAATTAGGGAATGCTTCTCTAGAAAATCAAATATCTGTTTTATATCTTCTACAGTAAGGTCAATTCTCATTCTCACAAGATCCTTGTGGGTGAGACTCAAAAGTTCCGATAATGTATGTATATTGGACCTTTTTAGACAATTATAGGTCCAGCGACTTAATCCTAATTGGTCGATAAAAATATGTTTTAATGCCTCTTTTCTTTCCATTTTTATTAGATTATGCAGTTTATTACTAAAGGTAAAAAGGGGGGATGTATTAAACCTGCCTTGAAATCCCTTTTGATTGTCTTCTAGATCAAAATTTAGATCCTGTTCTTCCGCATCTAGAAAAGGAATAAATAAATCAATCAAATTACGAGAAGCTTCGTAAAGTGCTTCTTTAGGAGTTAAACTTCCATCCGTCCATATTTCGAGAAAAAGTATTTCTTGTTTTTCATTTCCAAAAGAATGAATACTATAATTCGCATTTCGAACAGGCATGGATACAGCATCTATAGGAAAACTTCCATCTTGATAGTCTTTCGCGGTTTTCATACGATATCCGCGACTCCTCTCGATTTGTAATTCAATACGCAAATCAATTGGTTTCGTCAGGCTAGCTATATGCTGTGCAGTATCAACTATTTCCACAGAAGTTGGTAAGATGATATCTTGAGCAGTTACTTCCACAGAAGTTGGTAAGATGATATCTCGATCAGTTACGATTTCAGGACCCCTGGCGCAAATGGATGCGTTGCGAGTTCCATACAGATCACTTCTCAATACAATTTCTTTCAAATTCATTAAAATTTCATATACTGATTCTTCAACACCAAATATCATAGAATATTCGTGTGGTGCGTTTTCAAATTTTGCACGCGTGATACACGTTCCTTCTACTTCCCCAAGCAAAGCTCTTCGCATCGCGATACCTATCGTATCTGCTTGCCCTTTCATAAGTGGAGACAAAATGAAACGGCTATAATGAAGTCGCTTACTGTCGATTCTTGATTCAATACACTTCCAACGGGGTGTCCCAGTTGATACTTCGAATTTTTCTCGAGTCATTTTTTTTTTTTCTTTTCATTTTTTTCAGCTGATTGAAGTGTTTCTTTCTATATACTTGAAATCTGCTCAATTATTATTTCTACACACGTCTTTTTTTAGGAGGCCTACATCCATTATATGGAATAGGGGTTACGTCGTGTATGGAACTTACTAGTATACCACTTTTACGAATAGTTCGTAATACTGCATCTCTTCCGATACCAGCACCCTTTATCCTGACTTCTGCTCGTTTCATACCCTGATCCACTACTGTACGAATAGCATTTCCTGCTGTGGTTTGGGCAGCAAATGGTGTCCCTTTTCTTGGTCCTCTGAATCTACAAGTACCAGCGGAGGACCAAGAAACCACCCGACCTAGCACATCTGTAACAGTAACAATAGTATTGTTGAAACCCGCTTGAACATGAATAATTCCCTTTGGTATTCTACGTCCACTCTTACGTGAACCAATACGCCCCCACCTACGTGAACCAATTCTTGGTCTAGTTTTTGTCATATTTTATCATCTCATAAATAGGAGTCAAAGATATACGGATATATCCATTTCATATCAAAACGGATCCTTTATTTGTCCATCGGGTCCTTTAGAAAATCCCTTTTTATTTTTAGAGAGATTACTTTTGTCTCTGTTTATGTCTCGGATTGAAACAAATTACTACAATTCGTCTCCTCCTACGGAGCAGTCGACATTTTTCACAAATTTTACGAACCGAGGCCCTTATCTTCATATTTTTTATCCCTTACCTTAATTACGAATCTACTCCTTGTAATTGTAAGAAAATAAATCTCTTGAAATTTTTAACCTCAAATTGTATTTCCACGAAGGAATGTTTAAAAAGTCACCCACACCTAATTGTTCCTAATTGTTGTTCGAATTTTTATCTTTATCTTTATCTTTCTTGGGAAGTCTATAAACTATACGTCCCCTGGTTGAATCATAGGGACCCACCTCAATTAGAACTCTATCTCCTGGTAGTATCCGTATAAAATTTCGTCGGATCTTCCCCGAAATATAACCGAGAATCAGATCCTCATTATCTAAACGAACCCGAAACATACCATTTGAAAGCGATTCAGTAATTAAACCCTCATAAATCGATTTTCTTTCTTTCTCTTTCATTTTGAGTAACCTCCTTGAACCAGAAACTAATAAAATAAAGGTAAGGACGGGTGATATTAAACAACCTATCCTTCCTCTCTTTTTTCATAAATAGACGAAGTTGCGGATCCAATTCGTATAACAGAGGGATCACCATATATAACACAAAACCTCCCCTCCAATTCCTTCTAGTCTAGCTTCTCGATCTGTCATTATACCTCGAGAAGTCGAAAGAATTACAATTCCCATTCCACCGAAAATTCTAGGAATTCGTTGATAGTTGGAGTAGATTCGTAAACCGGGTCGGCTGATACGCTTGAAAATCTTTCGATATGTTCCTTTCCTATTTCTTCTATGTCGCAGGGTTGAAACCAAGAAATATTTGTTGTTTTCCCGATGTTTTCTAACGTTTTCAAGAAAACCCTCTCGTAGAAGTATTTTCACAATGCTTTCGGTGATCTTAGTGGATGCTATTCGGACCGTTCCTTTTTTATCCGTGTCGGCATTTCTTAGAAAAGTTAATATATCGGCAATAGTATCCCTATTCATGTCGAACTAGAATTATTGGTGCCTCCTCATTTTGATATAATCAACATGTTCTTTTTTTTTTCATGTAAATTTTACATTATTTATTTACGAATTGTTAAAAGTATATGCCTAAAACACAATCTACTGGTTGATCTATTTCAGATAACCGACTATATCATAGTCCCACCCACTAGTATTTAGAATACTTCAGGAGCTAATGAGACTATTTTAGTAAAATTCAACTGTCTCAATTCTTGAGCGATTGCTCCAAAAACTCGAGTTCCTTTTGGATTTCCTTCTTTATTAATGACAACTGCTGCATTGTCATCATATCGTATTATCATACCGTCGTCACGTCGGAGTTCTTTACGGGTACGTACGATTACAGCTCTGATCACTTCTGATCTTTCGAGAGGCATATGGGGCACTGCCTCTTTGATTACAGCAACAATAACGTCACCAATACGAGCATATCGGCGATTACTAGCTCCTATGATTCGAATACACATCAATTCTCGAGCCCCGCTGTTGTCCGCTACATTCAAATGGGTTTGAGGTTGAATCATATCTTTTTTTTTTTGAATTGAATCTCTTCTTTCAATGCCAAGGTCGAAGGAAAAAAGAAAGAAATATTGTCTGTCCAAAAATAGAAATAAGGAAATCTAAATCTGCGATTGTCTTTTTCATCACAAATATCCGGTTCCACACCCCTATCTTGCAATAATGAATTGCGTTCGTATAGGCATTTTGTATGCAGCTATTGAAATAGCTGCTCTGGCTACCGTTTCGGATACTCCACCCATCTCATAAAGTATTCGACCCGGTTTAACAACAGATACCCAGTATTTGGGGGCTCCTTTCCCCGAACCCATACGCGTTTCCGTAGGTTTTACAGTCACGGGTTTGTCGGGAAATATACGTACCCATATTTTTCCACCACGGCGCGCATATCGTGTTATTGCTCGTCTCCCAGCTTCTATTTGTCTAGATGTGATCCAAGCGGGTTCAAGTGCCTGAAGAGCATATTTCCCGAAACAAATATGATTGCCTCGATAAGATATTCCCTTCATTCTTCCTCTATGTTGTTTACGGAATCTGGTTCTTTTGGGGTTATAGTTGATGGTTGTTTCTCAATCCCATCTCTACTGCAGAACCGGACATGAGAGTTTCTTCTCATCCAGCTCCTCGCGAATGAAATGATTCAACAATATTACAGATACACGTGTATTTTTTTTTTTTCAAAAAATACACTAAATCGTGGGATTTATTGATATTGAATCTGTTACATAGGAATCTGTATATTTTGCATACTTGATGTATACGGATATATAGAATGTATACGGATATATAGATCTTTCTATATTTCTATATATTTCTTCTATATATTTGTATATTTGTATATTTATATATTATTTATATATATATAAATGCCTTTCTTTTTTTTTTTTTGTTTATAACGAATCCTTGACCCTTACCGAATCGGCTAATAATTTGCAATTCAATAGGGATTTCGCGGGCGAATATTTACTCTTTTCATATTTGCTTCATTTGTAGGGTTAACCCATCGCCTCTCATAATAAATCAATGGGTTCCCGGTTGGTTCCGCCATCCCACCCAATGATTCGTTGGGATTCCGTTTTCAATAGAATCTTCTGCAGTCATAGGTTCCGTCGTTCCCATAGCTTCTCGATTAATGGCTAGGCCTGAACTCTGCAATGGAGCTCCACAATTCCAATTCGTTCCCAAGTCAATTTCCTCAGTCTCTATTGACTCGAAGCTCCTTATTATTTGTATTTTTTTTTTATGAATTGTCTAATTATGGAAGAATCCGTATTAATGCTTTATCACACTGCCTTTCATTAGTATGAGATTTTTTATAATAGACCATACATATTGGAATTCTATATCATTCAGATTTTCCTTCTCTCTTTCTCTCATCCTTCCATTTACCTACATCCCTCTATTTTCACTTCACAACCCATAACGAATGAGATTTTTCATTTATGAAAAAAAAAAAATATTTCAGTTGCTACAACTATATGATCGACACGTCATATAGTAACTGGTTTCTTGGATATCGATAATACGAAGCAATGAGCTGGTTATAAGTTCTATAGTTATTAGTTAGGGTCCATTCCATTTTTTGGATTCCCAACTCTAAAGAAAAACCAACGAGTCACACACTAAGCATAGCAATTCCACCAAAAGTTCAATCGAATTTTTTATTCAACCCTATATAATTATAATTGCTCACTTTTCATTGAAGGTAAAAAGAATAGTTTGCCCTTTTTTGTTCTATCACTGAATAGAATGGCAAGGAAAGTCCCATCATCGCTTGTCTACAAATATCCAAATTTTTATTCCTAATACTCCATAGATAGTTCGAACTGTATAGGAACAATGATCAATTTTAGCTCGAATGGTTTGTAGGGGTACCCTACCTTCTCTGATCCATTCGACGCGTGCAATTTCTTTTCCGTCGATACGCCCTGCTATTTGCACTTGAATTCCTTTTGTATCTGCTTTTTTAGTTAATTCAATAGCTTTTTTCATTGCCTTTCGAAAGGAAACTCTATTCTTTAATTGTAGAGCTATATATTCTGCAAGAAAATTAGGTTGTCTATAAGGTTTTGTAACTTTTGTGATATCAATGTTAAGTTTCCAGTTCACAGAATTCAATCCTTTTTGTACATCGATCTGTAATTCTTTAATTCCTCGCGTTCGACTCTCTTTTAATAAATTTGGGGATCCAATATGGATAATGATCTGAATCAAATCGATTTTTTTTTGAATTTCTATATGTGCAATTCCTTCAAAAACCGAGGAGATTTTCCTATTTTTTTGTACATACTTCTTGATACAATCCCGTATTTTTTCATCTTCCTGTAGACCCAGAGAATAACTTTTTGATTGTGCGAACCAAAGGGATCGATGCTTTTGGGTTTCCCCAAGTCGTAAACCAAGTGGATTTATTTTTTGACCCATATTTTTGTTCTCTCTTCCTCCCTTTCTCTAAATATTTTTCTATTATAAGATTTTTTCATATATCTTTTGTTTCGAAATAGATATTTCATCCGTTTTCTTTTGAGAGCTATCCCTTACTACAATAGTGATATGACAAGTAGGTCTTTTTATCGGATAACTACGTCCTCGAGCCCGAGGTTTTAACCTTTTCATGATAGTACCTCCATTAACTTCGGCTTTACTAATGACTGAATCGGCTTCGTTGAAACTTTTATTGTGACTAGCATTTGCTGCTGCAGAATAAACCAATTTGAAAATTGGATAAGATGCTCGATAAGGCATGAGTTCAAGTAGCATAAGTGTTTCTTCGTAGGAACGCCCGCGGATCTGATCAACGACTCTTCGTGCTTTGTGAGCAGACATACGGACATTTTGAGCTACAGCTCTTACTTGTGTAATTAAGCTCTCCTTCGTCTTTATCTTTTGCAAAACCCTCTTCCACTTTCTCCATTTTGACATAAGGTTCACCTCCCACCAATGAGTGATGAGCGCATACTTCACTTTATTAAATTAACGGCGAGATCTATTATCCTTTTTCGGATGTCCGTTGAAAGTTAGAGTAGGCGCGAATTCTCCCAATTTGTGACCGACCATACTATCTGTTATGTAAATAGGTAAATGTTCCTTTCCATTATGGATAGCAATTGTATGTCCGACCATTGTGGGTATAATGGTAGATGCCCGAGACCAAGTTAATATTATCTCTTTTTCCTCCTTGATGTTTAGTTTCTCAATTTTTCTCAATAAATGATTAGCTACAAAAGGATTTTTTTGGGGTAAGCGTGTCACAGTTATTGATTTCTCCTTTTTTCTTTTGTAAATATGAAGAAACCTATTCTATTGGATTTTCCATATTCATATTCCTATTTACGGCGACGAAGAATCAAACTATCACTATATTTATTCCTTTTCCTACTTCTTCTTCCAAGCGCAGGATAACCCCAAGGGGTTGTGGGTTTTTTTCTACCAATCGGGGCCCTCCCTTCACCACCCCCATGGGGATGGTCTACAGGGTTCATAACCACTCCTCTGACTACAGGACGCTTACCTAGCCAACACTTAGATCCGGCTCTACCCAAACTTTTCTGGCTCGCCCCAACATTACCCACTTGTCCGACTGTTGCTGAGCAGTTTTTGGATATCAAACGGACCTCCCCAGATGGTAATCTTAACGTGGCCGATTTACCCTCTTTTGCAATCAGTTTCGCTACAGCACCTGCTGCTCTAGCTAATTGTCCACCCTTTCCAAGTGTGATTTCTATGTTATGTATGGCCGTGCCTAAGGGCATATCGGTTGAAGTAGATTCTTCTTTTTGATCAATAAAAACCCCTTCCCAAACTGTACAAGCTTCTTCCAAAGCATACGGCTTTCTGGATGTCTATGATGATATCTAGACAGATGGATCTTATATGAATCGTATCGTATGATGAAGTACCACATGAGTGGATATATAGGAATCCAAATCTGCCGAATCACTCATGTTATGATCTTATACATCCTAGGTCTCCCCGTTCCGTCATCTGGCTTATGTTCTTCATGTAGCATTCAGACCGAATGACTCTATGAAATTACGTCGATACTTCCACATATTACGGGTAACGTAGGAGACATCTCTATTTTTCCCCGGGGGATCTTTAGAATGACCACTGCTTAGCTTTCAATTCGCCTCTGACCATCAAATGAAATGTGAATAACCCGTCCTCCTCTCTTTGAAACAAGGGGTGCTTCCGGTTCTGTCCGTGCTTCAAACAATTTTGTCTTCTCCATATTACCATATCTCTAGAGTCAATAA